GCACGTTTCTTGGAGCAGTTGGGAAGAACACCGGCCGATTTCTTTTTTCAATCGTTAGAAAAAGGAGCTTGGTCAGCCATGTTCCCTACGTACCCTCTCGTTATTCCCATGATTCCCCGTTGCACCTATTCTCCGCAACCGTCGGTTCAGATCTATCTCGGGTACGGTCACTGCACTCCAATCGTTGTATCTCCAATCTCTGCCTCGGTTGGTGCACCTATGGTTCTTAAGGTTGTTGATGCCAAGAAAGAAAAATAAAAGAAGAGGATTTCTCCTCTAGTTGCGAAGGATACTGCTTACTAAAGATTCGAGTGAAATGGCTGGTGGTAATGATGCGTGGTAAGGTCGCTGCTAACGAATGGTGGGTGCGTGGAGAATGCTATGGATTCGAGCTCCATTTCCCTCTCGGTACTTAGATCTTCCTCTAACACTTTTCCCATTCCTGTTTCCTTTGTTCCGCCGACTACATTGATTGGATACCGCTGGGCCTGCCTACGCAGAAAGTCTACGGATTTTCCCATAAAGCCATTGAATTGCCCTTGGTTGTCCTACCCATTTGTTAGATCTTATTCCCACCTTGTTCTATTGCTCTTTCTCGATGGGGGCGCTAGACCTCATTATCTTTGATACGCTTATTCAATTGATAGTGGCCTCTACTTACGTTACTTTAATTCGATGGGGAGGATGGGAGTAAGGAGCGGGTACGGGAGCTTGACCAGGAACAAGATAACGAGAAGTGGATTTGCCCGGGGTGGGCCCACTTTTCTGCCCTTTCCTCCCACGATTTAAGGATTGGCTCAAGCAACCTATCTTACTAATAATAAAGGGGCTGCTAGTTGTAGCGCGCTAGCGCCCCTTTATAAAAATGCTATTCTTCTGTCCATCCAAATCCCATTTTTGAAGGGGAAAACATCATCGCGAATTCCGGTTGGAGGTGAGCTAAAGTGGAATAACGGGGATTGAATGGCCTGGAAAGCTGGTAGGGTTTGGGGCGAGCTGTGGGCTACATTAGATATGGGTTGAAATGGCGAGAGCTGAGATGACGATGATGCTTGGGAAGAAGCAGACCCGATGGTGCCGAGAATCGAGGAATGACCATGTACTCCTTCCCTTACGGGGCTCATGGAGTTGCGTATTTCGAAAGAGGAAGACGGGGGGGTGAGAAGCCATAGCAATATTATATGCATTTCGGGCCTAAGTTTCTGCATCATGATCCACCTAATATGGGTATTGTGACTGGCATATGGATTTTGAGAATTTATGGGAGGGGACTGATGTGGATTTATGAAGGCGAATATGGGAGAACTTATGTTCGGAGGATTGTAGAGTGACGAAGGAGCTACTTGGGATTGGAGGAATGCCGAACGCATTGCAGACATGCCTGTGGATATGATTTCCGCTTATTACATGCTTGGTTTCCTAAACTATTTCTCCACAGCACCCCCGACCAAACAAAAAACCAGAAAGCCAAGATCTCTATAAAGCGAGGGAAAGAGTACAGATGTACAGCAGAGAAGGAAGAAAGACGAATGCTATGAGAGCTTAGACGGAATAAGGTCTAGGGGAGACCGCCTATTTCTCACATGGGAGGGGAAGACTAGTAAAACATTCGAGCTGTAAACTCGCAATATAGACATGAAAAAAAGAAGATATTGAGACGGAATATGAATGAAGGATTGAAGCATCTGACCGGGCTCTGGAGATGAATACCGAAAGAGCTTACCGGATGCGCCATCGACCTCAGACAGCTCGACCGGGCGGGGGAAGAACTACAAATAAAAAAAGAGAGTGGGTGAGCAAAAAGCAAATACCAATGAAAACCAGACCTGGAATTTCAAACAAGAAAACGTAGTAGCCTAGCCGGGGAGGGAGATTCTCCAGCTCCACTCCTTGTTATATATATAGTTGAAAATAGAGTGGAAAACTACGCTTCAAAATCAAGCCCAAAAAACGATCCGAAAGGTCCTACTTTCTGACCCATTCAAGCCATGCAAGTGACCTTTTGGATTAGAAAAGATGGCCTCTGAGACCCTTTCCTGGGTTGATCGAAGAGCTGCTAACAAAAGGGCGAAGGCAGGATTGAAAATAAAATAGCCGTGGACGGATGGAAAGACCGGAGACCAGAGACCGGAATAAAACATCCATTTTTTGGAAAAGACAGAGATGAATGTGGACAGAGCACAGACCTCAGACCGATCGATTAAACCTATTATTGTAGACTTTCTCGGGGAAGTATGGAATTCAAGTCATTCATGTGTGCCGATTTCCTTATGATTTACTTAACAATTGGGATACTGGTTTCACCGTACTTATAATACATCCTTCATTATATGCTAATTTTAGTCTATTAGTTCATAGCGAAGCTCAGCTGGAGGGACAGTCTAACATACACAATATGTAGGGCTTATACACACCTTTAGTAGTTCCCTCCAAAACCCCTGTCTTTTGCCTACCGACCTTACCTTCTCTTTCTAGCCCCTCTACGCTTACCAACGCCTGCATTCCTTTGATTGCTTGTTGTACTTCTTCTTTCTACCATATTCCTTTGTCTTTGCACCTCAGTCCCGGATCGACTATAAGTCTTCTTTGCTATAGCTTGAATCCGTGATCGATCTATAATAAGTCTTTTCTTTGCTGGCTTGAGTCCGCGTGATTTATCTATCTTATTAGTTGCGCCGAATTCCTACTTATTGTTGCTAGCAAATGAAAAAAGAAAAAGTCTTTGACAGCGACCGAATACCAAGCTAAGCGGAATGTGCGCCTTAAAGTGACTTCCTAGCTGCTGCTTGATCTATCTCATTAACTGCAGAATCCCCATGAGTGTACTTCCTGCTAGCAAATGGGAAAAGACTACTTCTTGGACTGTGGCCGACACCAGAGAAGACTAAGACGAGATTTGCTAAGCGAACGAGCCTGAAAGCTTTGATAGGATCGATTTCGGAAACGACAAGCCTGTACGAGTAGTGAAGAACTATAGGAAACTTTTGTTGGTTGTTGACCACTGACTTTAATTTAGCATGGGAGTGGAGCTCGCCTTAGCGAGCGAAACACGCGACATAAGGAGAGTATGAAAGTCAAAGCGGAGATCCTGGATAGCTGCCCTGTTTATAAAGGATCTACAAGGAGAGATCTATATAGAATTTGGTTTCCACTTTCCCTATCTCGGAGCCAACCCTAGGGCTAGGGTGAGGCTGGGAGGTTTGCGAAAGACTCCGCCGACACCGATGTCGCCAGCAAGCTTCATGCTCTCTCGATGATCGGGTTCTGCCCCCGAGATTGAAGCATGTTGGTGGTGAATGAGGACTTCGAACTCACTGTGTTAAGTATCCAATTTCGAGCCCTCAATCTGTTGGGCCCTTCGGGGCCCCGTTAGCTGGCTTGCCAATCAACTCACCCGCCTTCCAACTGTCAACAGGAACAGGAAAGGCCCGCGACGAATGACCCGTTCATCCTTTTCTAAAGTCGTTGTCTGAATAAGCGAGCTTCCGCATTTCAAAGGGGAGAAGGGCCTCTCTGTCATAGGCGGCCGGAGGTGTCGCCTGGGATGAAGCGCTACTTCACTTCACTTATGTTATTTGTTGAGGGACAACGGAAATGAAAAAGCGAGATAGGGGGTCTGGGGGAGGCCCCCATAATAGGAGTACTCTTTCAGTCAAGTAATAGGCCTTAGAGCCCTTTAGGAATCCATGCCTTAAAAGGGCTCTAGCAGGCCTCTCTGTAGGCATTAAAAGAAGAGAAGGCCAGTCCTTGAGCCAGAGGTCATAGTGATCCTGCCCTTTCGTTAAAGGCACACAAGAGAATCGCTTGGGAAAGAAGGGCTTCTTGGATGCCCAGAGGGAGCTGGTATAGAATCCGCCCTCACTCTCTTTCATTTCCTCCTTTTCTAGTTAGCGCGTAGTGGGAATAACCCTTCATCGACACGGGAAGAGAGCTTCAAGCAACCGGATTACCTTTCCTTAATGAAGGCAGTGAGCTCGGTTCAGGAACTTTCCTTCGACGCTGGGTAAGGCAAGGAAGTGATTTAGCACCATTAATGATGTAGGGCATGGGGTCGAAAGCAAGGCAGTCAAACCAACTCTCAAACGAGCTCCCGGTGGTTCATTCATCTGACCATATACTAGAGCTACTTCAGCAAGGAGTGCTGTTGTGACAGTGCCGGGAGCGTGAAGTGACGTCAACAAAGTCACGCCCAGATCGGGGCTTTTAGTCAGAACGGAAGTACGAAGGACTGTCGAAGGACGAGTCTTGTTCTTTCCAAGAGTGCTTAGTAGCCGGTTGAGAGCCATGGCAGATGTGTAAATAACCTGGTTGGCGAAAAGCTGAACTCGACCAAGTATTCGTATTGGTCGACATGCACAACGTCGTATCTGAAGGTGCATGATTTGTGGGGAAGTCACGGGTGGCACATAAACAGTCTCACCCAGAAAGCCAGATTTGAGACTAGCGTGTGGAACCAGAAGGCTGAGAGAGCCTTATACGTCCTAAGACCGTGACGAAGGAGATGATCGGTCATATCAAGGACGCGAAATCGCCGAGTCAGGCATGGAATGCGCTGGCAATCTTGTTCAATCAGACGATTGATAACGAAGCTGTCGCTATTAGTTAGAGAAGCGGCTAGGAAGAGGAGGAAGCAATATGTCAGGTCAATCGCAGCATACTTCGGGGGAGTAAAGGAGCTGTGCTTTCAGTGTGAGCAGCTGGACGGAGAAAGCAAGTATTCATAGGCCAAGAGGGTACGCATCATCCTCAACGGAGTCAGGCCTGAACACGACAATGTGCGTGCTTTGCTTCAATTCAAGCACGTGACGTTCCAGCATCCCTGTCGCTCGTTTTCAATATGTAGTAGAATGAGGAGAATCTGCTGAGAATGAGAGGGATTCGGCTACGAAGTGACGTGGGGCCGTCATCACGAGACCAGGCCATGTTATCGTCTTCAGGTTCAGGTAAGAAGGAAAGAGGAAAATTACATAAGAAAAAAAAAAGGGAAATCTGTAAAGAAAGGCGACAACCTGCACGGGAGTGGCGCTGGAAACCAAAGAAGCGGTGGATACCAGCAACAGCGCCAGATGCCAAAGTCGCAACCCAGGAAGAGTCCAAAAACCGTGTTTCTGAAGAATATGATCCCAAGATGGTGAAGAAAGATCGGCACTATGATGACTACTACCGAGATGACTACCGACGGGCAGGGGCAGATATTCTTTCATTTCGAAAAGATAAAATACCAATACTGGGCTCGATCGACACAGAGACCTCATGGTAAGCAAAATAGGAGGAGGGATATCCTGGTTAGGAATATGGGTGCTTTTCCGTCTGATGGAATGTAGTTTTTATGCCCTGTTGTCTAAAGCTAAAACAAGAGTTTGCCAGTCTTTCATGGGAGGGAACCCTCGTACAAATTTCTTTCCCGCATTGAAAAGGAAATCTCAATCAAAAGAAGTAGAAGAGTAGCTCGCACAATGGGTAAGGGTTAAGTACGCAATTTCTTTCGTTCTTTATAAGAAATGTATTCCCGGAGGCGCCTGGAGGTGCGAATTCGGTATGGTTACACGGACCCTTCATCAACCAAGTAAATCCGTGCCATCTTTCATAATGACAGCTCAGACTTCATTTTTATGCTTTGGACAAGCCCTCCTGGGCGATCTTCTCCGGTGTAAGTAATTAAGAATGTGTGTGACAGGTCTGTGCCGGGTACTAGAAAGAGGATCACTTCAGTCAACTTCTTAGAGTATGGTTCATCCGACCAGATCTGGGAATGTATCTCATATCGATGACTAAAAAGAAGACTTCTTCAACCACCACATCGACCGGTGTAGCGAACCTTTGAGTTGCGGATACCACGTTTCTGGATTCTACCGACCCCAGGCCCCCTCTGGGGAATCCATAGACAGAAGGAAATGTCAGTCGAGCTGTTTTAGAATCATTGACATTAGAGGGTCAGTCACGCGTACTATACTTTAAAAGAAAGCCCATCCCCAGCCAAAAAGGTGCCTAAACTCGTGATAGAAACTCTCTTTCCCGTCCCATCGATCAATTGCTTTCCTGAGTACATATGCACTTGGCTTGGCCAATATTCATATTATTCCTTCTTTTGAGCTTAGTCCGTTCGGTCACCTGCTAGAACTGTAACGCTTTTATTCATCTTTACTCGCTCTAATCTATATAAAAGCAAAAATCCCAATTCTCATATCTCCCCCCCCCTCTCTGATGAGTTCTGCAGTTCAGTCTCTCCGATGGGAAGGTGCAGCTAGGGATGGGCAGCTTCTCGGATCAACAATTGGTCATCTGTTGAATCTTTTGATTCTCAACCTTCCTTGTTCCTTAGGTTCTTTCTTCGCAAGAGTCAATGCTAATAATGCAAGACTGCCTTTGTCTCGTCAATCCCGATGCTAGCGAAGCGTCACTTCGCATTGTGTAAGCCACATGAGGCGGCGGCACTTCCATTCTCGGGGGGGGATCCCGCATGAGTAGAGGCGCGCAGGCAAGCGAATAGGAAAGTCGTCTTTATCCGCGGCAAGCATATAAAGTACCGAACAGCCCGAGGAGCAGGCTTCCCGATGCGGAACTCTATTCCTTATGGTGCGGTGTGTAGGCGCCTTATGTGAAATACGCCTTCCGACGGTGCAGAGCCTCTATTCACGATGGGAAGTAGGCAGATCATCTTTTCGATGAGGAGGACTTTACTCGGGTCTCGCCGGTGTCTTCACCAACGTCGTCACCAAGAGCCTCCCTTGCATCATCACCTCGATGCCGCTCTTCAATACAAAGCTATTCGACCAGCTGCCCCCACCTGATGCTCATTTGATGACCCTACCTTTTTTTCCTACCTGGTTACTGGCAAGCTTGGTCAAGCGAGCGATATCCTTTTTTGTGACCGCCAGGAGCACGTAGATGGATCGGATGTGGTCGACTAGAGATAGAAAGTCTGATTTCGATTGATGTTCCGCTATGGCTTCGGGTGGGATGGAGAGTCAACCTTCTCTTGACCGGCTCAGCTTCCCTCACTAGATATGGTGGGATGGGATCTCCTATCTGATAAGAAGGGTTGGCCAGAAGGAAGAGAAGCAAGTCTGATACGAGGGGTTGGCCAGAAGGAAGAGAAGCAAGTGAAAGAAAGAAAGGTTGAGACATCCCTACGATCCCTATCTTTTATGCTGATCTCAGCAAGCAGTACCGGAAACTAATGAACCCTACTAGATGATCGAACCGGCCACTGAGTTAGGGAGTACAAGGGTCCACTGCGAATTTCCCGTTTGATATGTATGGAAAAAGGAGGTGATTCTGGTATCTGATCCATCATCATTGGGTTACCGCATGCCTCTCTTTCGCATTCTGCTTTACGCATGCATAGGCAAGGCACAACCGGGCACTTCGTGGCTTATCTTCACTTTTAAGGTAAGGTCTTTGTCTAAGTGATTCTTTCTTTGAATGGAATCTGGTAATGAGAATAACGCATCTAGGCCTTCTTTGAGTATCGAATCCGCAATAAGTCATCCGGACACT